GAGGCAAAAGCCTCAGTAACGGTCGGACGATAGTAAAAAGTCATAGCAAACCCCGTCGCTACTTGGACTAAAAAACAAGTAAGTGTAATTCCTCCTAAGCAATAAAATATGTTGACATGAGGAGGAACATATTTACTAGTTATATCATCTGCAATTGCCTGAATCTCAAGACGTTCTTCGAACCAATCATAGACTTTATTGAGATAGGTAAACCAAGGGACTCCCCCTCTATGAACCGTATGTGAGAATTTCATCTCGTACGGCTCAAACGGAAACACCAAAATACTGGTTGTAACGGATATGTGGAATAGAAAATTTGACACTTCTTAAGTGAATCCTCTGAGTCCCAATCTTCTCTGAAGATATGGAAAAATAGAAATCCGAAAACTCTTCTTTGTGGTTATAATGCCAAAATTTCAAGTCGGCTCACTCCTCTAAATGTTGATCGTTACAGGCCTCTTGAATATTCTATTTACTTATTTTCTTTTTCTTTTATTTGTTATTTAAAATTTTTATTTGTGTGTGGAATGCGGCTTTGCTGCAGTCTTCTTTATTATTGATAAGAATTCTCTTGTTAAGACCCTACGAATCGATTAAAAAAAACCTCAGATTCATACTAGAACCACGATGATTCGATAAAACCTTCAATCTAAGTCCAAAAATTCTCTGAGTAAGAACCGTTGGATCATCACTTATTCAATGAATAGATTTAATGAAAAAATCCAAAGAAACGTTTGTCCTTTGATCTGTCCTTTGATCAAAATAAACATAAGCGGGAGTTTGAAAGAAAAAAAAATCTTTCGGTTTATAATTTCGAATTCTTTGAAAAAAAAAAAAGTGGAAGTCCGGCTGCGGGGTCTGAATATTAAGTATGAATCATAGTTCTAATATTTTAAAAATTGATTTCATATATTCCGTGCTCCAGATACTAGAATAAATATCCGACGGGGTAAAACCATCTCTAGCAAGATGACAGACCCGGTCTCTGTACTATCAATAGGATCGGTTATAACAAGTCACACACTCATATTCCGGAAATACAGAAACAAAGAAATTCCACGATCGAACTACCAAACCAAAATTGAATGGACTAAAAATATAAGACCTAAATGCTTCACTTTGTATTGAAAAGCCAGTTAGCAGTTCTTGTAAATCTAATTCATAGAAATTCCGTCCAGTAAAATGGAAGAATTATAAATCTCCAAAATAATAGATAGAAATACCGCAAATAGAGCCATTGCGACACCCATCAAAGGAGTAGTTCCCCACCCAGGAGCTACTTTACCATATTCCGAATTCAACGGTTTCAATAAACTCCCTACAGTAGTTCGTCTTGGACCAGATCTAGAACTACCTTCAACGGTTTGTGTAGCCATAAATCCTATTTTGTTTTGTATTCATTGAGATCTGTTGACTTTGTATACCATTCCGCTGTAAATAAATGATCTTATCGTAGACCCATTGGGGTCTTGAAATTATAAAATTATATAATAATAGAATAATGGAAACAGCAACCCTAGTTGCCATCTCTATATCTGGTTTACTTGTAAGTTTTACTGGGTACGCCTTATATACTGCTTTTGGGCAACCCTCTCAACAATTAAGAGATCCATTCGAAGAACATGGGGACTAGTTGAAGTAATGAGCCTCCCAATATTGGGAGGCTCATTACTTCAATTGAGATAATGAAAAATCATTTCACCTTTTTAGTTGGAACTTTAGGTGGTTCTCGAAAAAAGATAGCGAAAAAAATTATTCCTAAAGTTGAGACTAAGAGGAATGTATAAACCAATGCTTCCATAAATTTGATCGCGGTTTACAATTATAATTATAGCTTTCATACCTGTTTATTTGGGACCGCCCCCCCGATAAAGAAAGAGCAAGAGTCAAAGAAAAAGCAGCAATGAACAATGCAGTATCAGACTACTTGTCTTCTTGTAGTTGGATCTCCAAGTTTTTGGAATGTTCCAAATTCCACTTGAGCATCCAAATCTGGGTCAATACCAGCAAAAACATCTCTGAATAAGGTTCTAGCACCATGCCAAATGTGTCCGAAGAAGAAGAGCAGAGCAAACGAAGCATGTCCAAAAGTAAACCAACCCCTTGGACTGCTACGAAAAACACCATCGGATTTCAAAGTAGCACGATCTAATTCAAAAATTTCACCTAATTGGGCACGTCTAGCATATTTTTTCACAGTAGCAGGATCACTATAACTAACTCCATTGAGTTCGCCGCCATAGAATTCAACAGTTACCCCTACTTGTTCGACACTATACTTCGATTCCGCTCTTCTAAAAGGAACATCGGCTCTAACAATTCCGTCTCCGTCTACCAAAACAACTGGAAATGTTTCAAAAAAAGTAGGCATACGACGTACAAAAAGTTCACGCCCTTCTTTATCTCTAAAGATCGGGTGTCCTAACCACCCAACAGCTATTCCATCCCCATTGTCCATTGATCCTGCTCGAAACAATCCTCCCTTTGCCGGATTATTACCGATGTAATCATAAAAAGCTAATTTTTCAGGAATTTTAGACCAAGCTTCTGATAAACTTTGATTTTCGGCTAGCCCAGCACCAACCCTTCTATATATTTCTTGCTGGAAATATCCCTGATCCCATTGATAACGAGTGGGGCCAAATAATTCAATCGGAGTTGTTGCTGAACCATACCACATAGTTCCAGCAACAACAAAAGCTGCAAAAAAGACAGCCGCGATACTACTGGAAAGGACGGTTTCAATATTTCCCATACGTAACCCTTTGTACAGACGTTGGGGCGGACGGACGCTAAGATGGAAAAGGCCCGCCAATATGCCCAATGTCCCTGCTGCAATATGATGAGAGGCTATTCCTCCTGGAACAAAAGGATCAAAACCTTCCACACCCCACGCTGGATTTACGGATTGTACCCTTCCGGTTAGTCCATAAGGATCGGACACCCATATTCCAGGACCATACAATCCTGTTACATGAAATGCGCCAAAACCAAAACAAGCCAACCCTGCGAGAAATAAATGAATTCCAAAAATTTTGGGTAAATCCAAAGAAGGTTTTCCTGTACGTTCATCACAAAAGATTTCTAGATCCCAATAGACCCAATGCCAGATAGCCGCCAAGAAGCACAAGCCAGAAAACACAATATGTGCCCCGGCCACACCTTCATAACTCCAAATACCCGGATTCGTTATAGTCCCCCCTGTGATACTCCAACCGCCCCAGGAATTGGTTATTCCTAAACGAGTCATGAAGGGTATAACGAACATACCTTGTCTCCACATTGGGTCAAGAACAGGGTCAGAGGGATCAAAAACTGCTAATTCATATAGAGCCATCGAACCGGCCCAACCAGCAACCAGAGCTGTATGCATTATATGGACAGAAAGCAAACGACCGGGATCATTCAATACGACGGTATGAACACGATACCAAGGCAAACCCATGGAAATACCCCTTATATCAACAAAAAATAGACACTATGTAACTTTATTGCACTGTAAAAAACTATGCTATGGACCCCCTTTTCATTCGATTATCTCGGGGAAAGGATTAATATTTGTTCTAGTCTTTTAGTAATAATAGAACAATATTCTATTCGTAAGAACAAAAAGAAGCAGATCTATTCTATATCCGATAAGTAACAATACGCAATGGTTGAGGGGAGGAGTGTAGGGGTTGACCCTTTTTTCTATGAGTGAATGCAGACATATTTGTTCATTATTCAAAGGACCTATTCGTAAAATCATTTGGTCTTCCTTTTTTATTTATGATTTATTTATGAACTTATTCAATCTATAGATAAAATATGATAAAGACCGATATTATTAAGACAATAAAACCATTGTTACGCTTCCACATCAAAGTGAGATATACTACTTAATTATTTTTTGCATTTTATGCCTATTGGTGTTCCAAAAGTACCCTTTCGAAGTCCTGGAGAGGAAGATGCATCTTGGGTTGACGTATAGTGCGACTTGTCAGATATATTGGGTCATATGGGATTTCCCCGTTCTCTCCCCCGATCGAGATATCCTCTCTTTCACCCCAAAAAAGATTGATTAATCATCAAAAATTTGGAGCGTAAAGTGTATTGAAGTACAATTAGATCTATTTTTTTTTTTAGGGGAGTATCCAGATTAATATTATCAATTTAGAATAATTTATGGTTGGCTTGGTTGAACCAATAAATTGAAGCATCTAGGCTCTGTTTAGAAAAACCCAATTGGTAATATATCTACGATTACTACTTCTATCATATATATATTTTTGGTATCATATATTTGTATTTGGTGGAAAACAGGAAAAAATTTGAAAAAGAAAAAAAAAGAAGTTGCAGCAAAAAGACGTGGTATTGGAGTATTTGTCCTATATGTGCAAATAAAAATCGGGCAGATCCTTACTCGGAGTAGAGCATAAACCTAAAAGAATTGAAGAAGTCCATTCAGAAACAAGAAAATGACATCGGGATTTGGATTCGATCTCGATGAAAAAAAAATACATCAATGAGAAGTTAGTCCAATAAGTTTAGTACATTATTTTTTTTTATAGGTAAACGGGTCAAAAGTCATCTTTCTTGAAAATGAAAAGTGTAAGAAAAACTTGTTAGAAGTCCGAAAAAGCCCGCTATGAAAAAAGAAGGAAGGTTCAAATCTACACATTGATTCTTTTTCGCAATTTTTTGTGAACCGTATGCATCAAAAGGTGCATGTGCGGCTCCTAAGGGATAAAATTTTATCCGAATCAACCGACTTTATCGAGAAAGACTGCTTTTTTTAGGCCAAGAGATTGATAGTGAGATATCCAATCAACTTATTGGTCTTATGGTATACCTCAGTATAGAAAATGATACCAAAGATCTTTATTTGTTTATAAACTCTCCGGGCGGGTGGGTAATACCCGGAATAGCTATTTATGATACTATGCAATTTGTGCAAACAGATATACAAACAATATGCATGGGATTAGCCGCCTCAATGGGATCTTTTATTCTGGCCGGAGGAGAAATTACCAAACGTCTAGCATTCCCTCACGCTTGGCGCCAACGAGTTTTTTATTTGATATTTGAATTTGAGAGAAAAAATAAGACTATGCCTTCGCGATATGAATATTACGTAATAATAGCACGGCACTTCGAATTCGATATGAGAATTTTTTGTTTTCAAAACCATTAGATTATGTATCGAAAGAGTAGTATGAGAAAGGAAGTATTTCTGATTTTATTTTATTTATCGGGAACCTATTTTAGCGTCACAAACTTTTTCGTTTTCATATCGAAAAGCTCTTAACAATATTTAACAATATTTATGTTATGAAAGAATATGAAAAAAAAAAAAAATAAGATTTTTTTTGACTCCTTTTTTCAAAAAAAAAAAGAAACTTTGGGATTGCTGAATAAGAGACAAAATAATAAAGCAACGGAACCATCATAGTATTTTTTTTTTAACTACTCTAAAAAAAAAAAAGGAAGGGTGGTTATTGGATCATTTACCGATCTGGGTCTGATAGGACATATATTTTCTATTTCTTTGATGAAAAGTAAAAAAAAAAAATTCCATTGTAGAGCCGTATGCAATACGCAAAAGATGCCTGTACGGTTGTTAAATTCTATCTTTTTTTTCTTAGTTCTTATTATTATTCTTTATCTCTCTCGCCTTATTGTGCGAGATGGGGGAACCCTTTGAATTTTATGATGTTATATCATCAGGGTAATGATCCATCAACCCGCTAGTTCTTTTTATGAGGCACAAACGGGAGAATTCATCCTGGAAGCGGAAGAACTCCTGAAGCTGCGCGAAACTATCACAAGGGTTTATGTACAAAGAACGGGCAAACCCTTATGGGTTGTATCCGAAGACATGGAAAGGGATGTTTTTATGTCAGCAGCAGAAGCCCAAGCTCATGGAATTGTTGATCTTGTAGCGGTTGAATAAAGAATTAGCAGGAATTCCGCTCAAATCCACGATTTTTTATTTTATCTTCTTACCGGATTTAATATAATCCTGATTTAATATAATAATTATATTAATTGATCTATTACTATTAATATAGAATAGAAGTAATTCATAAGCATAGGTAGGGTTAGGATTGATCTAAACCAGCTCATTATGTATACTACTCAACATGCCAACTATTAAACAACTTATTAGAAACACAAGACAGCCAATACGAAATGTCACGAAATCCCCCGCTCTTCGGGGATGCCCTCAACGCCGAGGAACATGTACTCGGGTGTATGTGCGACTCGTTCAGATCATGGACTAAGACAAAAGAAATAAAACGAATTTTTCCAGTACCCGTGATCAGTACCAATAAATAGGATAGAATGAGAATGTAATTCTTCCATTCACTATCTTCCTTCAACTTAAAAAAAAATCTATGATATCATATCTATCCTTCTATTGTATCAAATTTATGGTTTCCATTGGTGCAAATACAATCACCTCAATTTGAAATTCAAAATGAGAAAGACTTCCCGTTGGTAGCAAACAGTTATCCATTAAGCGGGGAAATCCTATTTTTAATTTTAAAGCAGAAAGATTATGTCTTTACTCTTGCAAGAACGGACTAACAGGGTCAGCTACCCAGCTAATCTTCATACTTAAATACCGTTACTGTATAGTATAGGTAGATTTCGTTGTGAAAGACCTATTACTAGATAATTCATGGGTAGAGTCAAAGAGTGCGAACTGTACAAGTTAACAATAGCATTGATTAAATGAAAGAAAGGGCTCCGGTGTATAGAGAAGACCTCGCCGTTTAAGAAGTAACCATAGAAACGATGGAACCCACTATTTATCCATTTATATTTACTATATTGAATTGATTGATTTTTTACTATATTGATTATATTAGTATATTTTTTTTTATACTTAGTATCAATAAAATTTCTTATTTTGAGGCTAAATGCCTAGAAAAAAAAAGAAAAAATCGTGGTTGGGAAGGTTATAGTAGCAAAAGCCATTGGAATTTTTATTTTATACATTGGAAGAATCCGTTTTTTTTTTAATAGACTAGGACAAGAATAACTGAAAAAAAAAAAAAAAAAAATTAATTAGTTATTCATCAAAGTTTCATTTATTCAATGACCAGAATTAAACGAGGATATATAGCTCGGAGACGTAGAACAAAAATTCGTTTATTTACAGCAAGTTTTCGAGGGGCTCATTCAAGGCTGACTCGAACTATTACTCAACAAAAAATAAGAGCTTTGGTTTCGGCTCATCGAGATAGAGATAGAAAAAAAAGGAATTTTCGTCGTTTGTGGATCAGTCGAATAAATGCAGTAATTCGCGAAAAAAAAAAATACTATAGTTATAGTAGATTTATATACAATCTGTACAAGAGGCAGTTGCTTCTTAATCGTAAAATACTTGCGCAAATAGCTATATTAAATAGGAATTGTCTTTATATGATTTCCAATGAGATCCAAAAATAAAAAAAATAAAAAAAAAAAAGATTGGAAGAAATCCATCGAAATGTTTTAAATGGAGTTCCCCGGAGACGGAACTCCGGGAAGGTCGAGTAGAAATTAGTATGATAAAATAGAATCATATTCTAAAGTCGTCAAAATGAACAACCATGTTCAATAAAAAAAAGATTTTTTATTCTTTTCTTCTCCGATTCTCTTTTTTCTTACAACACAACAATCCAATCTAGATTATCGTATTTTTCGAGCAAAACACCAATCCGCGTTTGAGTTTGGATTGGAATTTTAATTCAATTGAAGAGTAAACCTATTTATTTTTGGTTCTAAGACCAGTAGTTCTAGCGATCGACTCGTTTTTTTCAAATTGTTTTTCATTATTAAGAAAAGGTAACGAAGATAAAATACGAGCTTGTTTTATAGCAATAGTAATTAATCGTTGTTGTTTTAGGGTCAATCTATTCACCCGTCTAGATAATATTTTTCCTTGTTCACTAATAAATCTACTAATTAAACTCATGTTTTTATAATCAATTCGATCCCCCGATTGGATCGGGGGCAAACGCTTACGAAACGATCGCTTGGATTTAAGAAAGAGTCGCTTGGATTTATCCATGGTTTGTTTATTCCTTATCCCGAAAATCCTATTTTGTAAGAAATAGGATTCGATTTATTAAATGTATGTTTAAATATATGTTATATATATAATTATATATATGATATGTTTTAAATATATGTTATATATATAATTATATATAGAAAATTATATATAGAATTAAATATATTAAATTATATATAATTTAATAATTAAAAATAATTAAATCTAAAATGAAATCTAAAATAAAAATATTAAAATTTAAATAAAAAATATTATTAATTAAAATATTATGAAATAATATATCATTTTGTTCAATATATCATTTTGAATGTTCTTTGAAGGGGTGACACACAGATGAGCAATTTGATCTATTTTTTTATCTCCCCGTGAATCGTATGTTTGTAACAACGGGGACAGAATTTTCTCAATTCCAATCGACTAGGCGTATTGTGTCGATTCTTTTGAGTAATATATCTGGAAATACCTGTTGATCCCTTATTCACATTAACACCATTTCGAACACAAGAGGTACATTCCAAAATAACCCTTACTCGGATATCTTTTCCCTTGGCCATGAACCTCCTTTTTGTTTTTTGGTTTACTCAACTCTTCTATTTTCTAATTCGAATCGAAGAAGAAGAAAAGAACGAAAACAAAAAATAGAGAAGTTGCTAACTCGAAATCAAATTATGAAAGATTTCGTTACAATCAATATAGATATAGTATAATAATAAGTAATACAATGATTTCTAACTATATTTAGAATTTAGAATCACAGTACAATATTTCATTTTTCATTTAAGTATCTTGTATGATATTGTTGCCCCACCCTAGCCATCACATTTTCATTTCGAGTCTCACTCTATTATTAATCTTAATCTCATTTTTTTTATTAATTGAATTTTTTATTAATTAAATCAAATTGAAGCTGGGGCCGGGTTCCAAATTTCACTGAGGTTGAATCCACTTTTATTCTTTCTCTTTTCTAACTTGTTCTAATTCAACCCCCTCTGATGTCAATAACTAGAATGAAAAAAAGGGGAATATCAATGCATCCGGGAATAAACGATTGATCTCTATCAACAGACCTGCTAAAACCCCGAACCATAGAGTACTTATCACCGGTGCCACGGAAAGATATGTTTTTAGATCTCGCATTTTAAATCCTCCTTCTTTATTTTTTATTGTAATTTGTAATACATAATGGTAATACATATATGACCAGATGTATATGTACTTAATAACCACTTGTATTTGTACACAGAATCCCTAATTCAAATTGAAATGTACAAGGATTCATTAAATATTCCTTAAAAAAAAGGTCATTTCTGTCCGAGTATTCCCTAAAAATATTCATTTTTTTTTTTAGGCGGGTTTCATATTTATTTTTTTTTATTTCATATGTATATATTATATTTCATATGTATATATGTCTTTTTATTATTATTTTAATTAATATTCTATGTTATATGATATGAGACTAAAAAGAAAAAATGGCAGGATGATTTGTATATATCAATGGAGGGAATAAAAATATGGAAAACAAGACAAAAATTCTTTACAATGACACTGTAAACCCATTGAAAGGGATGTAGCGCAGCTTGGTAGCGCGTTTGTTTTGGGTACAAAATGTCACAGGTTCAAATCCTGTCATCCCTATCCCTAACGATTATACTTATTTATGAGCGGTAACAAGGGATCAATTGAGATCGATTAAAATTGGGCATACATACTCAATATATATAGAATATAGAATTCTATTCTATAGCACAGTATATGCATACAAGATGTGTTGGGGTCACAAAAAAATTATTATGAAAAAAGCGCTCTTAGTTCAGTTCGGTAGAACGTGGGTCTCCAAAACCCGATGTCGTAGGTTCAAATCCTATAGAGCGTGATTCCATTCTTCTTAGATCGAGAATGACACTGAAATAATTGAACAGCAGTCTGAATTTGACCTCCTGTCGATTGAAACAA